GGGGGGTAGTATGGGATCCGTAGTCGGGGAAAAAATTACCCGTTTGATTGAGTACGCTACCAATAAGTTTCTACCTCTTATTATAGTATGCGCTTCTGGGGGGGCGCGCATGCAAGAAGGAAGTGTGAGCTTGATGCAAATGGCTAAAATTTCGTCTGCTTTATATGATTATCAATCAAATAAAAAATTATTTTATATATCAATCCTTACATCTCCTACTACTGGCGGGGTGACGGCGAGTTTTGGTATGTTGGGTGATATCATTATTGCCGAACCCAATGCCTACATTGCATTTGCGGGTAAACGAGTAATTGAACAAACATTGAATCAAACAGTACCCGAAGGTTCGCAAACGGCTGAATACCTATTCGAGAAAGGTTTATTCGACCTAATTGTCCCACGTAATATTTTAAAAAGTGTTCTGAGTGAGTTACTTGCGTTCCATGCTTTCCTTCCTTTGAATCAAAATTCAATAGAGAACTAAGTAAAATTATTTGTTATTTGTTTTTTAGCAAAGCAAATAAGTAGTTAGTTTATCGGAATAAAAATAACTAAGAATGGAATTTTTTTTTGTTTTCATACAATCTAACTGTAGAAAGAATAAAAAGGTTCGGATAATTTTTTTTTTAACTATATTTATTTTCGATTACTAATTAAGAAGTCTTTATCAAAAAAGGGCGAATTCTTCAAATTAGGAAAACAAAACGAATTTCTTCTTATCGTACGGATATAATTCAAATAAAAAATCGAGATTTTTTCTTTTTCTCTATTTCCATTTACCGAAAATCCTGTTTTAGCTAACAACCCCTATTGGTTCGAATTCTAATTAATCTTTCAATAATGTTTAGGAATATTTTTCTTTTTTAATATTAAATTAGAAGACACGAAGAGGAATAAAAGACAAAAAAATCAAGAACAAAGGGGGATTTTCCTGCATATCTTTCGTGTAGAAAGATTCGAAAGATGAATAAGTTCGTTTAGTTAGGTCTAGATTTCTTGCGTTTATTCTATATATTAACTTAGATATTTAAGATATTTAACTATCTATTTATCTATTATAGTTTATCTATTATAGTATAGTTTATCTATTATAGATAGTTAGCTCTATACTAAGAATTTCAAATTAAATTAATTGAATTAAATTAATAATCAAATTCATAAGAATTCAAATTCTTAATTATAATTTAGTATAACATAGTATAAAAAATGTTTATTTATAAATAAACAATAACAGGTACAAATAATAAATTGAGGCACCAATTTTATGACAACTTTCAGCTTTCCTTCTATTTTTGTGCCTTTAGTAGGCCTAGTATTTCCGGCATTTGCAATGGCTTCTTTATCTCTTCATGTTCAAAAAAATAAGATTATTTAGATCTGGCGGGGCCTAATTTCTTCCATTTTTTTTTTTCAAAACTATGATTTGTATCATAACACAGATATCTATTTAATTCAATTCGGTATAACATGTGATTTTTGCCGCATATAAAGGAAAGAATTCTAACGCCTGCATGATATATGAGTATGAGTAAATGAATTCTAGCTGTTTTCAAATCGACCAGGACGCTAAATGACCGAGGCTGAAAGAGAAAGACCGCGGATCGCTATCTATATCTATAGCGGGATTGTATATCTATAGTGGGATCATATCATATATCATATTCATATAAGGGGTATCTTATGATTTTAGCCCTAACCAATTTCAATTTGATGACTTACTCCACTTACTTGTAAAGGGTCTAGTGCTAGTTGATGAGAGTTACTTGGTAAACAAAAAAAAGTAAAGTCAAATTAATTTGAGGTATGCTCTAAATTACAATAAAATTTAATCGGATCAAGTATGAGTTGGCGATCAGAACATATATGGATAGAACTTATAATGGGGTCTCGCAAAATAAGTAATTTCTGCTGGGCCTTTATCCTTTTTTTAAGTTCATTAGGATTCCTATGGGTTGGAACTTCGAGTTATCTTGGGAGAAATTGGATATCTTTTTTTCCGCAAGGGATCGTGATGTCTTTCTACGGAATCTCGGGTCTCTTTATTAGCTCCTATTTGTGGTGCACAATTTCCTGGAATGTAGGCAGTGGTTATGATCGATTCGATAGAAGGGAAGGCATAGTGTGCATTTTTCGTTGGGGATTTCCTGGAAAAAATCGTCGCATATTCCTCCGATTCCTTCTAAAAGATATTCAGTCCATTCGAATAGAAGTTAAAGAGGGTATTTATGCTCGTCGTGTTCTTTATATGGACATCCGCGGACAGGGGGCCATTCCTTTAACTCTTACTGATGATAATTTGATTCCGCGAGAAATTGAACAAAAGGCTGCCGAATTGGCCTATTTCTTGCGTGTACCACTTGAAGTATTTTGAGAAATCCGTGGTGAAAAAGAGATACCTTTCTCAGCAGGAGGGAAAAATGAAAAGAATCTTCCTTTTTTGATAACATAACAAAATTTAGCGGACGGAACAACCATAAAATGAAACTCTTTTTGTTTTTGTGGTTTTTTTATACGTGTGAAAATCCACGAAATTTAATTCAAACAAGTAACAAATCGAAATAATTCATATATCAAACCATTTCGGTCTAAAGAAATTGATCCTTTTTTGTTAAGTTTAATAATTGTTGGAATTGTTACTTTAAATCCAGATAAATCCTATCTTGTAAATTTTTTTTTCAATCGATGTTTCTTTTTATCCTTTATTTTGTGTTCCTTAATAACCAATCCAAAAAGAACAATTCAATTTCATCACTAGCCAATTTCGTCTCTATTTTGTCACGTTGATTATCGTAATCTCTTTTCGTCAATTAGTCTATTCCTGACTGTGAGTAATCCGTGAATTTGTTTTGAAATATTGTCTATTTTGGGAGTTCTTTCGTCTCCAAATTTAACTAATATTCATTACTTAAAGGGGTTCTTTCGATCCTTCATCCAAAGGAGACAATTGTTGACCAATTGAGATATCGTGAAACAATATTTGTTTAGTATTTCTTCATTCGAAGTGGCTTCTTAGTTGATTTCTAGATTCTTTCTAGATTCAATAATAACAAAGAAAATCAATTGAATTTATAGGTTTCATATCTTGTATATAACTCATGCGTGAAAGAAATATTCGATTGCATAGAGTCAACAAATGAGGTGGGTTGGTTAACAATTCACCGATCAAAAAATGACAAAAAAGAAAGCATTTACTCCCTCGTTAAAGCTTCTATTTATAGTATTTTTTCCCTGGTGCCTTTCTCTCTCATTTAATAAAAGCCTGGAATCTTGGGTCACTAAGTGGTGGAATGCTGGGCAATCAGAAATTTTTTTGAATGATATTCAAGAAAGGGGAATTCTAGAAAAATTCATAAAATTAGAGGAACTCCTCGTCTTGGAGGAAATGATCGAAGAATACTCGGAGACACATCTACAAAAACTTCGTATAGGAATCCAAAAAGAAATGATTCAATTAATCAAGATACACAATCAAGATGGGATCCATACGATTTTGCACTTCTCAACAAATATAATCTGTTTTTTTATTCTAAGCGGTTATTCTATTTTGGGTAATCAAGAACTTGTTATTCTTAACTCTTGGGCCCAGAAATTCCTATATAACTTAAGCGACACAGTCAAAGCTTTTTCTATTCTTTTATTAACGGATTTATGTATCGGATTCCACTCACCTCGCGGTTGGGAACTAATGGTTGGTTCTGTATACAAACATTTTGGATTTGTTCATAATGATGAAATTATATCTGGTCTGGTTTCCACTTTTCCAGTGATTCTGGATACCATTTTTAAATATTCGATTTTTCGTTATTTAAATCGCGTATCTCCTTCACTTGTAGTTATTTATCATTCAATGAATGACTGATAGAAGATCTACATATTAATCTAATTAGATTAGAACGTTTGTTACTTTGTAGTTGTGCCTAACTAAATCATTAAAAATTGCACTTAGGCTTTCTATTTCCACCCATTTGGGAGGTTCATCTTATATTATTCCACTAAAATATTATTCCATTTAATTTATTCCCCAGTAACTAGCAGAATCGTGGATAGGAAACTATATTAGCGACTTACCCCATTTATTGTAGAAATTTTGGGATCAAGATTGGACCATGGAAACTCGAAAGACTTTTTATTGGATAAAGGAACAGATTACTCGATCTATTGCCGTATCGCTCATGATATATATCATAACTCGGACAGCCATTTCAAATGCATATCCTATTTTTGCACAACAGGGTTATGAAAATCCACGAGAAGCGACTGGGCGTATTGTCTGTGCCAATTGCCATTTAGCAAGTAAGCCCGTCGATATTGAGGTTCCACAGGCGGTACTTCCTGATACTGTATTTGAAGCAGTTGTTCGAATTCCTTATGATATGCAACTGAAACAAGTTCTTGCTAATGGTAAAAAGGGGGGTTTGAATGTAGGGGCTGTTCTTATTTTACCGGAAGGGTTTGAATTAGCCCCTTCCGATCGTATTTCTCCCGAGATTAAAGAAAAGATAGGCAATTTGTCTTTTCAGAGCTATCGCCCCAATAAAAAAAATATTCTTGTGATAGGACCCGTATCCGGCCAGAAATATAGTGAAATCACCTTTCCTATCCTTTCCCCTGACCCTGCTACTAAGAAAGATATTCACTTCTTAAAGTATCCTATATACGTGGGCGGGAACCGGGGAAGGGGTCAGATTTATCCCGACGGGAGTAAGAGTAACAATACAGTTTATAATGCTACAGCAGCAGGTATAGTAAGCAAAATCATACGAAAAGAAAAAGGGGGGTATGAAATAACCATAACAGATACGGGTGGACGTCAGGTGGTTGATATTATCCCCCGAGGACCAGAACTTCTTGTTTCAGAGGGCGAATCCATCAAATTTGATCAACCATTAACGAGTAATCCAAATGTGGGTGGATTTGGGCAGGGGGATGCGGAAATAGTACTTCAAGACCCATTGCGTGTCCAAGGCCTTTTGGTTTTCTTGGCATCTGTTATTTTGGCA